AGCCTATCCTCTGTATAGAACTTACGCCAAGGTTGGAACAAAGACACATTTAGTTGTAAATGCCAATGACAATGTAGCAGACATATATCTACACAGACTAATTAATAGTTCAAGTCACCCACTCCCATAATCCATTTTCTCCTCAGAGAATTCCCTTCAATTCCCTAACTATTTTATTATTAGTTATTTGATTTATTTGACAGGAATAGTTGAAGGGGAAAGATCCAAAGATATGTCTTATTATTCTCAACAAGATATATTTATAGCAATGAAATAGTACTCCCCCAAGCGATAAATGGATAAATGATTCATTCCAAATTTCTATCAAATATCTTTTCTATAAATCTATAAAGGACCAGAAATACCTTGTTTACGTATCATTAGAAAGTGCATTAACATAAATACGGCAGTAAGAAGGGGCAATACAAAAGTGTGTAAACTATAAAAACGAGTCAAAGTAGATTGTCCCACACTAGCACTTCCACGCAATAATTCTACCAAAGGCGATCCTATTATAGGAATTGCTTCGGGCACACCTGTTACAATTTTCACTGCCCAATAACCAATTTGGTCCCGAGGTAAGGAATAACCAGTTACGCCAAAAGATGCAGTCAATACAGCAAGAACGACACCCGTAACCCAAGTTAATTCACGAGGTTTTTTAAATCCACCGGTAAGATATACACGAAATACATGAAGAATCATCATTAGGACCATCATACTTGCCGACCATCTATGAACTGATCGAATTAACCAACCAAAATTCGCTTCAGTCATTATGTATTGAACAGAAGTAAAAGCCTCAGTAACCGTCGGACGGTAGTAAAAAGTCATAGCAAATCCTGTAGCTACTTGTACTAAAAAACAAGTAAGCGTAATTCCCCCTAAACAATAAAATATATTGACATGTGGAGGAACATATTTACTAGTTATATCGTCTGCAATCGCCTGAATCTCTAAACGTTCTTCGAACCAATCGTAGACTTTATTGAGATAGGCGGAACCCCCCCCGAGAACCGTATATGAGACTTTCATCTCATACAGCTCAAGCAAAAACACCCAAATACTAATTGCAACGGATATATAATGAAAGTTTGAAACCTTTTTATTTTTTATTTTGAATCAAAAATTCAATCTTATCTGACTTTAGTAAATTTAGTAAATAAGAAAAATCCAAAAGCTCCTCGTTATTTGCGGTGATACTACCAAAATTTCAAGTTGGCTAAGTCGTCTTTATGTTAATCCTTACGTGCCTCTTAAATCCACTCTTTTCCTATTTCGTTTTTAATTTGTTTTTGTGTATAATGTGGATTTTCATATTGTTTTTATTGTATTGATAGGAATTCTCTTGTTAAGAAACCTATGAATTGATTAAAACCTCAGATTCATACTAGAACCTCGACGATTCAATAAAAAAAAACCTAAGTAAAGTCAAGGATTCCCTGAGTAAGAACCCTTCGACTATCACCCATCCCATAAATAGATAGAATGCCTAAAATTTCAAAGACTTCAAAAATTTTTTGGAATCCGGATAGGAGATCTGAACATTAGGTATGAATCATAGTTCAAATATTTCTTAATCGATTTCATATATTCCGTGTTCCAGATACTAGAATAAATATCCGACGAAGGAGACCCATCTCTATGAAGATGACAGAGCCACACTCTGTACTATCAATAGGATCGATTATAACAAGTCACACACTCATATCCCGGAAATACAGAAACAAAAAAAATTCCGCGGTCAAACTCCCAAAACAAAGTATAATGGGCTCAAAGTACGAGCTCGAAATGATTCCTTTTGTATGACTTTACAATTTTTATAGACCTAATTCATTGAAATTCCATCCAATAAAACGGAAGAATTATAAATCTCCAAAATAATAGATAAAAAGATGGCAAAAAGAGCCATTGCGACGCCCATCAAAGGAGTTGTTCCCCAGCCAGGGGCTACTTTACCATATTCCGAATTCAAGGGTTTTAATAAATCCCCTACAGCCGTTCGCCTTGGATCACCGTTCTCAACAGTTTGTGTAGTCATAAATCCTATTGTATTCATTGAGATCTGTTGACTTTGTATACCATTCCGTTGTAGTTGTAAATAAACGATCTTATCATGGATCCATTGAGGTTTTGAAATTTTATAAGAATGGAAACAGCAACCCTAGTAGCCATCTTTCTATCTGGTTTACTTGTAAGTTTTACAGGGTATGCCTTATATACCGCTTTTGGGCAACCTTCTCAACAACTAAGAGATCCATTTGAGGAACATGGGGACTAGTTGACGTAATGAGCCTCAAAACATTGCGAGGCTCATTACGTCAATTGAGATACTGAAAAATCATTTTATCTTTTTAGTTGGAACTTTAGGCGGTTCTCGAAAAAAGATAGCAAAAAAAATTATTCCTAAAGTCGACACTAAGAGGAATGTATAAACTAGTGCTTCCATAGATTTGATCGTAGTTTACAATTATAGCTTTCATACCTGTTTGTTCCCTTTTATTTGTATTTGTTTATTTGTGAGGGACCGTCTATCGGATAAAAAATAAAGAACTAACACGAGCAAAAAAGCAGTGATCAAGGTTTCTCTGACCCCTAGGAAAAATTCCAGAAAGAAAACAGAGACGAAAGAAACCAAAATAGTCTTATATCAGGCTGCTTGTCTTCTTGTAGTTGGATCTCCAAGTTTTTGGAATGCTCCAAATTCGACTTGAGCATCCAAATCCGGATCAATACCAGCAAAAACATCTCTGAACAGGGTTCTAGCACCATGCCAAATGTGTCCGAAGAAGAAGAGCAAAGCAAATGAAGCATGTCCAAAAGTAAACCAACCCCTTGGACTGCTACGAAAAACACCGTCGGATTTCAATGTAGCACGATCTAATTCAAAAATTTCACCCAATTGAGCGCGTCTAGCATATTTTTTCACAGTAGCAGGATCGCTATAACTGACTCCATTGAGTTCACCACCATAGAACTCAACAGTTACACCAACTTGTTCAACACTATACTTTGACTCTGCCCTTCGAAAAGGAACATCCGCTCGAACAATTCCGTCGCCATCTACCAAAACAACGGGAAATGTTTCAAAAAAGGTAGGCATACGACGTACAAAAAGTTCACGACCATCCTTATCTCTAAAGATGGGATGTCCTAACCACCCAACCGCTATTCCATCCCCGTTATCCATCGAGCCCGCTCTGAATAATCCTCCCTTCGCCGGATTATTTCCGATGTAATCATAAAAAACTAATTTTTCAGGAATTTTCGACCAGGCTTCTGCTAAACTTTGATTTTCTGCCAGCCCCGTACTAACTCTTCGATATATCTCTTGCTGAAAGTATCCCTGATCCCATTGGTAACGAGTGGGCCCAAATAATTCAATCGGAGTAGTTGCGGAACCATACCACATAGTTCCAGCAACAACAAAAGCTGCAAAAAAGACAGCAGCTATACTACTGGAAAGTACGGTTTCAATATTTCCCATACGCAATCCTTTGTATAGGCGTTGTGGCGGGCGGACACTCAAATGGAATAGACCTGCTAATATGCCCAATGTACCCGCTGCAATATGATGAGAGGCTATTCCTCCCGAAATAAAAGGATCAAAACCTTCTACGCCCCATGCGGGACTTACAGGTTGTACTTTTCCAGTTAGTCCATAAGGATCGGACACCCATATTCCAGGACCATACAAACCTGTTACATGAAATGCACCAAACCCAAAGCAAGCCACTCCTGAAAGAAATAAATGAATTCCAAAGATCTTAGGCAAATCCAAAGAAGGTTTTCCTGTACGTTCATCAAAAAAAATTTCAAGATCCCAATACACCCAATGCCAGATAGCTGCCAAAAAGCATAAACCAGAAAACATAATATGTGCCCCAGCTACACCTTCATAACTCCAAATACCCGGATTCGTTACAGTTCCTCCTGTAATACTCCAACCGCCCCATGAATTGGTTATTCCTAAACGAGTCATGAAGGGTATAACGAACATACCCTGTCTCCACATTGGATCAAGAACAGGATCAGAGGGATCAAAAACTGCTAATTCATAGAGAGCCATCGAACCAGCCCAACCAGCAACCAAAGCCGTATGCATTATATGAACAGAAAGCAATCGGCCGGGATCATTCAATACAACAGTATGAACACGATACCAAGGCAAACCCATAGAAATTCCCCTTTAATCAAAGATAGATAGACACTGCGTAACTTTATTGCATTAGAAAAGACTCTACTGTGACTATCCTATCGATCCTCGCTATTCAGTAAATTATTTAAGAACGGGAGTTAATAGTTATTCTTTTTCTATTCTGTTGTTAATCTGTTATTACTAAAACCTTTTAATTGTTTAATTAATTAATTAACGGAATAATTATATTCGTAGGAACAAAAAGAAGCAGATTTATTCTATACTCGATAAGTATCAATACGCAATGGGGTTGAATAACATTTTCGAGTAGCAATCTACTCATCACCCTATATCCTACTAATTTGACTTTATTCCTTCTTTTTTTCTTTCTAACTTTTTGTAATCTATGCAAAAAAGAAATCCGATAAAAGCCCATATTTAAAAATTATAAACACAAAAAAATCATATTCTTACGTTTTTACATCAAAGTGAAATATATTACTTAGTTTTTTTCTTTAAGCAAATGCCTATTGGTGTTCCAAAAGTACCTTTCCGAAGCCCTGGAGAGGGAGAAGCATCTTGGGTCGACGTATAGTGCGACTTGTCAGATATACTGGGTCATATGGGATTTACCCGTTCTCTCCTCAATCGAGATATCCTCCGTTTCGCCCAAGAAGGAGTCATTAAATCATAAAAATTTTGGAGCGTGAAGTGCAATTTGATCCGTTTTGAGAGGATCCATATTACTATTTATTATTCTCAATTACAATGATTTATGGTTAGCTTGGCTGAACTAAAAAAAATAAAGTATTCAGGCTCTGTTTAGAAAAACCCAACTCAATTAGTAATATATCTACGATTCCTAGTTCGATCCTAAATGATTCCTATGTGGAACATCTGTGGGTTGATTTCAAACTATTAATCAAAACTTTGTAGAACGTATAAACTGAATTGAAAAAATAAGCAGAAAGTCATAAAAAAAGAAAACGGTAATAACAATATTTGTCCTATATGTGCAAATCAAAATCGAGTCAATCTTTACCCAGAGTAGAGCATAAACCTAAAAAGAGAAAAGAGACCCACTCAGGAACAAGAAAATATCATCGGGGTTGGTTGATGAAACAATACATCAATGAGAAGTTAATTCAATAAATTTAGTGACTTTTTCTTTATTAGAATTATAAGAAAAAGAAAGCAGTAAAACTCGTCTTTATTCAAGAATAAAATCTTTTTTTAAGTAAGAAAAACCCCGTTATGGGAAAAGAGATAGGTTTGGAATCCATACATTGATTCTTTTTTTGTTTTTGAGATTTTTTTGAACCGTATGCATCAAAAGGTGCGTGTACGATTCCGAAGGGATACAATTGTACCCTAATTAACCGACTTTATCGAGAAAGATTACTTTTTTTAGGACAAGCAGTTGATAGCGAGATCTCAAATCAACTTATTGGTCTTATGATATATCTCAGTATTGAAGATGATAACAAGAATCTTTATTTGTTTATAAACTCTCCCGGCGGGTGGGTAATACCCGGAATAGCTATTTATGATACTATGCAATTTGTGCGACCAGATGTTCATACAATATGCATGGGGTTAGCCGCGTCAATGGGATCTTTTATCCTGGTCGGGGGGGAAATTACCAAACGTCTAGCATTCCCTCACGCTTGGCGCCAATGAGATTTTTATTTAAGAGAAAAGGGAAGACTGTGCCTTCGCCCTAGGAAATAGTAAGCAATAATAGCATGGCACTTTGCATTCGATATTCTCAATTTTTTGATTCTTTTGAAAAAATTAGATTTAGATTATGTATCGAGAGAGTAGTATGAGATTAAAGGGTCTTCTCGATTTTATAATTGGGAGTTGGGTTTAGCGTCACAAACCTTTTTTGTTTACACTATCACACTTAACAATATTCATGTTATCAAAAGAAAAGAATCCAAGAGGTGCGCAAAAAAAAATATTTTTTCTTTGATTGAAACAAAAAGAAACTTTGGGATTGCCGAATCACATCCAAAAGAAATCACATTAAGATAATTAAGATAGAAGGCAACGGAGCCACCATAGTATTTTATACATATTCCGAAAGGAAAGACGGCTATTTGATCATTTAACCACCTGGGTATGATATACTCTATGTTTCTCTTTCTTTTTTCAATAATTTCAATAAAGAGACCAAGTTAGGTCAATCTTAGTGCAGAGCCGTATGCATATGCAAGAGGTATGCCTGTACGGTTGTTCAATTCGATCTTTTTCATATTTTTCCATTCTTTTTCTTTATATTTATTTTCTATACGCTTCATCATGTAAGCTAGAAAAACTTTTTATTCTATTATATTCTATTATCAGGGTAATGATCCATCAACCTGCTAGTTCGTTTTATGAAGCAGCGACGGGAGAGGTTATCCTGGAAGCGGAAGAACTGTTGAAACTGCGCGAAACCATCACAAGGGTTTATGGACAAAAAACGGGCAAATCCCTATGGGTTGTATCCGAAGACATGGAAAGAGACGTTTTTATGTCAGCAACAGAAGCACAAGCTTATGGAATTGTTGATCTTGTGGCGGTTAAATGAAAATAACATGTAATTCACGCAAATTCGTGATTGGAAATTTTTTAACTGCGTTTAACATTTATTAACTTACTATTTATTTTAAGAGAAATAGACATAATTCATAATGATCCGGTTAGGATCAATCTAAACCAGTCCATTATGTATCCAATTCAACATGCCAACTATTAAACAACTTATTAGAAATACAAGACAGCCAATCAGAAATGTCACTAAATCCCCCGCTCTTAGGGGATGTCCTCAACGACGAGGAACATGTACTCGGGTGTATGCGCGACTCGTTTCGATCATATAATGAGCCGGTAAAAAACAAGGTGCCAATATCAATGATGAGTACCGGTAAGGTAAATAGGATAGAATCGAGGAGGGGGCCTTTTTTTTTTTATTATTTATCTAAAACAAAGAAACAAAGAACCCCTTTCATATTCCTGCATTGTGTATGAATTTTATGGCTTCCATTGGTGCAAATCGAATTACCGCAATGTAAGCTGAGAAGCAATTCTCCATTGGTATAAAATGATTATCCATTAAGCGGAGGAATTCTTTTTAAGCATAAAGATTACGCCCCTGCTCTGTCAAGAACGGACTATAAAGGTCAGCTACCCAGCTAACTTTCCTAATTAAATACCGTTACTGTATAGATGGGTTTCGTTGTGAAAGGACTATTACTGGATAATTCATGGGTAGAGCAAAAGAGGATGAACTATACAAGTTACCAATAACCTGGATTAAATGAAGTGAAGGCTCCGGTGTATAGAGAAGACCTCGCCGTTTAAGAAGTTACCATAGAAACGATGGAACCCACTACACTATTTCTTTATCCGTTTTATATTTTTTATTTGCTATATTTTTGACACCTGTAAAAAAATAGAATTTCTTTCTTATTTCGAATTGAAATAAAAAAATCGTGGTTAGGAAGGTTATAGTAGCCAAAGCCATTGGAATTTCTAGTTTATACATTGGAAAAATCCGTTTTGTTATTAATAGATTAGGAAGTGTTAAAAGAATAACTGAAAGAGAACAAATCAATTAGTTATTCGTGAAAGTTTCATCGATTCAATGACTAGAATTAGACGTGGATATATAGCTCGAAGACGTAGAACAAAAATTCGTTTATTTGCATCAAGCTTTCGAGGGGCCCATTCAAGACTTACTCGAACTATTACTCAACAGAGAATAAGAGCTTTGTTTTCAGCTCATCGGGATCGGGATATTAAAAAGAGAGAGTTTCGTCGTCTGTGGATCACTCGTATAAACGCAGTAATTCGCGAGAGTTTAATATTCTATAGGTATAGTCGATTAATACATGATCTGTACAAGAGACAGTTGATTCTTAATCGTAAAATACTTGCACAAATAGCCATATCAAACAGGAATTGTTTTTATATGATTTCCAATGAGATCACAAAAGAAGTAGATTAGAAAGAATCTACTGGAATATTGTAAACGTGTTTTCCCGGAGTTCAGTCTCCGGGAAGGTAGAATAGAAATGATTAAGATAAAAAAGTAGGAACACGTTCAATACAAAAAGCTTTCTCCAATTCTTTTTTTTTCATACGGCACATCTGGATTCTCGGAAAAGAACTAATCTTGTCTTTGAGTTTGGATTGAAATTATGATTCAAGAGTAAACCCTTTTAATTCTGGTTCTAAGACCTGTAGTTCTATCGGTTAACTCTGTTCTTTCAAATTGTTTCTGATTATTGAGAAAGGGTAACAAAGATAAAATACGAGCTTGTTTTATAGCCATAGTAATTAAACGTTGTTGTTTCAAGGTCAATCTATTCACTCGTCGCGATAAGATTTTTCCCTGTTCGCTAATAAATCGACTAATTAAACTCATATTTCTATAAGAAATTCGATCCCCCGATTGAATAGGAGGCAAACGCCTACGAAAGGGTCGTTTTGATTTAAGAAAAGGTCGCTTGGATTTATCCATGGTTTGTTTTATTATTTAATTTTATTCTTTTTCTCGAAAATTCTATTTCTTAATTTGAATTCATTTTAATTCAAAATGAAAATAGTATTTTTTTTCGATTTAGATTTCTATTTATATAGAATTATATAGAATTGTTCTATTCGATTTAATTATAGATATAGATAGAATGCCACCCCTTTCCCTTCCTTGAAGGGGTAATATATAATATACAAGTACTCAATTCGATCTATTTCTTTATCTCCCCATGAATCGTATGCTTGTAACAATATGGACAGAATTTTCTCAATTCTAATCGATTAGGTGTATTGTGGCGGTTCTTTTGAGTAATATATCTGGAAATGCCCGTTGATACCCTATTAACGTTGTTTCGGGCACAGCTGGCACATTCCAAAATCACTGTTACTCGAACATCTTTACCCTTGGCCATGAACCTCCTTTTAATTTTTGATTTAAATATCTTGGATAATATTCTTTACTTAGACCTTCAACCCGCATTCTACTCCCATTCTTTTATTATTTTTTATTATATTAGGAATATTGATTGAAATTTAATTCGAATTGGATCCCTAATTTCCCAGATGTTAAAGAGACTTTATTTTTCCCTTTCCTCCCTCAATTTGAATTCTAAAAAAAAGGGGAAAAAAGAGAAAATAGGAGAAGGGATTAGTCACAGATATTTGATTCTATCTTTAATCTTCTTCATTCCTTACTATGTCATTAACTAGAATGAAAAAAGGGGAATGTTAGCGCATCCGGAAAAAAACGATTAATCTCTATTAATAGACTCGCTAAAGCCCCAAACCATAGCGTACTTAGTACTGGTGCCACGGAGAGATATGTTTTTAAATCTCGCATTGAAAATCCTCCTTTTTTTATTTTATTGTAAAAAATAAAACATATATGATTCGATAGATAGGTCCTTAAAGACCAGACCACCCATAGTTGTACACGTAATACCTAATACCTAATTAAAATGGAATTCCTTTATTTTATTATTAATAATTATCCAATGATCCAGTAAAAGTCAATAAGATAGTACCTTATCGTAAAATTATAAAATAACTAAAAAAATCTCCCTCTTGCCGAGAAAATAGATAACGAGAAAATAAAAAATACTGATTTATTCTTGTATACAAATCTTTTACTATTATTATTATATGTTAAATGGAACAAAAAAGACGAAATGAGCAAAAAAAGGTGTGGGGAAATAACTGTGTGGAAACTAAGATAGAAATTCTATACAATGAAACTGTGGAACAAAAGGGATGTGGCGCAGTTTGGTAGCGCGTTTGTTTTGGGTACAAAATGTCACGGGTTCAAATCCTGTCATCCCTACCTATTACTGCTACTAC